GGCAGCTTCGAATAGATCATATATTAATTCTCTTTCTCTGAAAATATAAAAAAAGGGGGTCTGTGCACCAATATCTGCCATAAAAGGGCCAAGCCATAACAGATGAGAAGCTATACGACTCAACTCCAACATAATTACTCTGATATAGCTGGCTCTTTTAGGTACTTGAATATTTCCCAACTGTTCTGGTCCATTTACGGTTATTGCTTCTGTGAACATAGTAGCTAAATAATCCCAACGTGTTACATAAGGGAGATATTGTATAATTGTTCGGTTTTCCGCAATTTTTTCCATTCCTCTGTGTAAATAACCCAATATTGGTTCACAGTCAATAACATCTTCACCATCTAGAGTAAGGATGAGACGAAGAACACCATGCATTGATGGGTGGTGAGGCCCCATATTGACTATCATAAGGTCTTTTCCTGTAACTGGTATATTCATAAGTTTTTCCTCGATTCATTCTTACATGAATTGCTGAAAACGAAAAGAAGTTCATCAAAATTCAAGATCTAATAAATCAAATAATTCCAAATTTTCAAATTAACGATTTTTTGACTCCCGAATATTCAACTGACTAATTAATTTTGTATAACGTACTCTATTTTTCTTTGACAAATAAGATAGCAGCCGTTGACGTTTTCCCAGAATTTTCCGTAGACCTCTCTGAGATAAATAGTCTTTTCTGTGCAATTCCAAATGGGAAGTAAGTTTTCGTATCTTATTGGTAAAACGGAATACTTGAAATTCAACAGACCCTTTGTTTTCTTCTTTTTTTTCTTGAAAAATAACTGAAATGAATGCGTTTTTTACCATAAAACGAAATCTTCTCCCCCCCCCTTTTTTTCTTTTTTAAGAATATGAATTTTACCGATCAGGAATAATAATGCTAGTTATTTTGATATAAACCATAATCTTAATTTCGTTATTAACTTCCTAATTTGATTTTATAAAACGAATCAACCAAATTTTCAATTTGATTCGGATAGGGATACAAAAGGATAGTATATTTTTGGAAAAGAAAAAAAAATTAGACCTAAAATGAAAATAAGAAGATTCTGTTGATTCATTTATATTTATAGATCTAATTCATATGTATGTCATTAAATTAGAATCATGTATCAGAATGGAATGTAAGACAATGCATGTGTGCATCTATTGGTTTTCATATACCAGATATGGTACGTGCTATAGAATAAAAATTGACTGTTAACGAATTTTAACCCGTGGATACATACGTATCCTTATCATACTGAAACGACTGCCATTATTGGTATCAAACCAATACCGATTCATACAAGCTAAATCTTCTAATCGATAATTGGGCCAAAGAAAGAACTTTAATTTAATTAGTTTATTTTGATCTCGATCAAGATGTTTGCTTTTATCCAAAACTTGACCACAGCTTTGTACGTTTTTGAAAAATACTGGATTTCGATGCGTACCATTTTTATTGCTTGAATTGAAACAAATTAGCATTCTCAATTCTCTACGACGTTTAGGGGAGAAAATATTTTCAGGAACAAGCAAATCATAATGATTTTTGTCTCTATTTTCAGTCATTTTTTGATGTCTTGCAATGGATTCATCAAAATGATTCTTATCAACATAGCTTTTTTCTTGGTATTTTTGATTAATTTTGTGCTTATTCTTATGAACCAATGAAATACCTATGGTTTGATATATAATAAATTGTCCATCATTTTTTACAGACAGACGAACTGGTTCGATAATCAATATTCCCTTTTTCATCAATTCTGTAAGAGTTAAATCCTTCTGAATCATCAGAATATCCAGACTAATTTCTCCCCTTTGAATAGAGGATATAACAATTTCTCTTGGATTTATCAGTCTAAGCAGTAGACAATATACTTTGATATTATTGATCATTCTTTGATTTAAAGAACCATCCCATCTCAATTGAAAACGCAAATACCTTTTTAGGAAGAAATAAAGCTCTGCTTCTGTGTTGCTCTTGTATTGCTTTTTCTTTCTACGTTTTTTTATGTCTGATCCCGCATAATCTTCTTCAAGATATTTTTCTTGGTTTGAGAGAACTGATCCAAGACTTCTTTGTTTTTGTGCATCTGATCCAGGATCCCCTTGGTTTCCGAGTTCTTTTTCTTCTTGATTTCGATTATCTAATTCAAGAGATTTTTTTTCATTCAATAATATAAAAGGATCCTCCTTTTTCTTTCTAGTGATATTTTTATTAACATTTTTATTTCCATTAAAATTTAAAAGAAGTAATTTTATTGGTATGATCCACGGTTTAATCTTATATGTATTAAAAAGTATCACAAATTCTGGGAAGAACCAAAGTTCCAGATTTGATCTAGGACGATTTAGTATTTCTTCATTCATTCCCATCCAATCAACAAAGAACCTTTTTTGATTGGATGATTTGATTTCTTGATCTTTATAAATTGTGAGATAAAAAAGACCTTTATTATTAATTTGATAATTATTAGCCCTAGTCTTAGTTTTTTTATTACTGTTGGTACTGGTATCGATATCGACCCAGGACTCAATATCGACCTTATTTCTAAGAAAAAAATGGAGAATTCCCCAATCAAAATATTTTCTATTCGGAATTTTCTCCATATCCATAATATCATCTTCTCCTAGATAATTATGGATAGTGCTATCTCCCATCATATCAAACAATTTGCGTTTATGTATGTTGTAATTATAAAAAATTTCTTCTTGATTATTTACTTGGAATGGTGATCCATAAGTATATGAGTCCTTCTTACCCTCATAATTAATAAATTTATATGATAAAAAATCATATCTATAGTGTTTTTTAAAATTATATTTTTGATTCAGTAATGAGTCTGCTTCAAAATAATTTTGTTTTTCGTAATGAATTAACTTGTCTTTTTCATATGAATTCCATTTGTTTAAATCTTTATTTTGAGCCATACCATGTCGATTGACTCTATTTCGCCATTTTTCTGGTACTAATCTGGGTCCTCTAATCTGAGAGAAATCGTATTGATAATTACTCCTTAACCAGTTTTTCCATTGATTCATTCCAGAATTCCAAAAGGTTGTATGTCTTAATTCGTAATCAAATATTCCTTGTTCTCCAAAACAATCCTTTATTTCATTCTTAAGAAAAAGAGATGTTCCGTGATATTTAAGGACAGACCTTAACTTATACAAGTTAATAACTTGGGTTTGTGATAATTTGTAAAATACATACGCTTGCGGGAAGGAGGATAGGTCACAAAAAAATTTTGAATTCTTATTACTAATATTAGAAAGTGATTTTTTGATAGTCGAAATAAAGTGAATTTGAGTATTATTTGTTTTAGTAACTCTTTCTTGATTTGCTTCATTATGGTAAATGTATTTATCAATAATTTTTTTTGTTGATTCAAGAAAAAGCTGTGCATTGATCTTTGGAATATTAATGATACAGAGAAAAATATCTATGTATATCCTTTCAATGAAAAATTTTATAAAAAAATATGATTTACGGATTAATCGAGCATTTCTTCTTTTTAATATCTGCCAAATATTTTTTGATGATTCTAATATTTTAATTTTAACATTATAACTTGTTTTGTTAGAACTAATATTGATTTCTTGGGTTATAAATAAGGTTTTCTTGTTTTTTGTAATTTTTTCTATTTGATTTCTTATTGTGTTTGTTCTATCAGTCAGATCTTTCATTTTTTTTTCTGTCAGTAAATAATTTGTCCAATCTATAGATCGAATTTGAATGGGCGATTCGTGAATCATCTGATTATTGATTATCGAATTTTTTTTAGTTTCATTCAATTCATATATTTCTCCCAATTCAAATAATAGAATTGGGTTTATTTTTGAAAATTCTTTTATTATTCCTTTTAGAAATGGAATGCGTTTGATGACCCCTTTCTTTTTTTCTTTTGAAACTTTTCGAAACAATTTTGTTCTTTCTTTAAAAACTCTTAAAGCTATAAAACACTTAGTTTTAAATTTTCTAATTTTTTTTTCGAGTTCTTTAAAAATAGGTTCAAAAAACGAACGTCGTTTTCGGGGAGAACCAAAGGGCAGGTCCGTTTCCATTCCCCAAACCGTTAAGAAACAAAAATCATTTTTTTGCCGTTTCATTTGATCTTTCTGAGGGGATCCTAGCTTAGATCTGTGCCAAGGTTTCAGACAAAAAGGAAATAGGATTTTTATCTGAATACCATCTGTTAGCCAGTTTTGCGGAAATTCGGTTTCTGATAATGGAACACCATTATAGGTGCATTTAACATGGATTTCTCTATTCCAATCCTTTAAATCCTCGTACCACTCGGGAAATTGAAATAATAGCATCCGAACGATATTTTTAGCTATTATCAATGAAGGTAATAGAATATATTTTCTAAGAATCGATTGAGTTACTAACACCGAACCTCTTATTACTTGAGCAAATATAATGCTATCCCAGGTTTCTGCTATTTCTATCCGTGCTTTCTCTTCTCTTTTGTACTTTTCTCTTTTCTCCTCTTCTTTTTTCTCAATTTTTTTTGTCTTTTCTTCTGTATAATCATAAATTTTGGATTCTTTGTTTTTCCACATCCAATTTCTAAAAATGAGTTTCATCAGCTCGGAGATATCAAAAGACAAAAAAAAGGGTTTCTTTCTTCTGTCCAAAAAAAGAGGGGAATGTACATTTGCTTGAAACAGTTCCCAAATACCTGTTTTACGTCTTTGGGCACGCATGGAGCCTTTGATTATGTCTCGACGAAAATCTGATTGTTGCGAATAACGTATCAAAGCCACTTCGTCTGTTTCATCAGTATTATTAGTATCTTTGGTATTAGTATAAGTATCGGTATTCCGTTGGGTATCAGTAAAAATCACTACACGTTTGGCTTTTCTTGAACGAATTGTATGCTCCTCTCTCGCTTTTTCTTCGGTTTCTCCCTCCAGTTGTTCCAAAAAGTCAATTAATTTGTATGACCATCGAGAAACCTTTTTACTGATTTCTTTTATTCCAATAGATTTTTTTATAATCG